TTCAGAACATCTGTTCCTTGAAAGTATCTACAGATACTATCAAAGTTAAAAGAAAGAAAAAATCACTCGACCCCCCCCCCTTTTTTTTCTGGAGGACACACTCACAATATACCAATAATATATATTTCTGTTGATCAGATATCATCCAAATTCTTTCTATACTAATCGAACCTTATTCTATGTATTTTAGTATTTAATCAAAATTTAAATTTTTTTTTTATAAATTCATTGAAGAAGTTCTATTTGCTCAATAAATTTACCTCTATTTTTTTGTTTGTCCATTACTTACGTAATAAATTTTAAAAAGGTTCTGATAAACCTGGAAAAATTTTAAACTAAAAATAAAATAGGATCTTTGACAAACGGGATCAAAAAGCATTATTATTTCGACACAACATTATTATTTCGACACAATAAAGGACTATGAAAAATTATTTCTTTATTGTGTCGAAGGCTGGTAAGACGAATAAAACACCCTCCTAGAATCCCTTGTTCCATTCATTTCTTTATATTCTCCACTTACTTATCTTATGTTGAGTATCTAGTCGAATTTGATTCTATTCGAATACAAAACTATTCATACATTCTATGACATTTCAATATGACAATAATCACATAATCATACCGCTCTAATTGAAAAAAAAAACAAAGAAAAGTTAAATGAAAGTCAAGTAGTCTTCTTCACAATATACCTAGGCGATATAAGGAATTACCGAACTCTGGTCGAAAAGGAAAAAATAATATAAAAAAGCAAAAGGCTTTTCATAATTTTTTTGATTATACATTATTATATAATTTAATAATTATATAATTTCATATTATTTAATTTTCATATTGAATATATTTATATATTTAATATATTATATAATTTATATAATTTAATCTATATATAATTTAATTTAATCTATATAAAATATATAAATATATATATAAATATAATTATATAATTAAATATAATTATATAAATCTAATTGAATTTATATTGAATTGCCAACAAATATTTGGTTCTTTTTGCAACCTTTATGTTGATAAATTTACGGTTCTAGAAATTAATTTCAGACAATTGAACCTTCTCAAACTGTTTCTTTTTAAGAACCAAAAAGATTTGTGCCAAAATAACAGATGCCAAGAAGAACAAAAGGCCTTGGACACGGAATGGATCTTGAAGTACGATTTCAGCATCCCCCTGACCAAATCCACCCACATTAGGATTACTCGTTAATGGTTGATCAAGTTTGATAGATTCGCTCTCTGAAACAAGAAGTTCCGGTCCCGGGGGGATAATATCAACCACTTGACGTCCATCCGATGCATCCACTATGGTTATTTCGTATCCTCCTTTTTCTTTGCGTATTATTTTGCTTACTATACCCGCTGCTGTAGCATTATAAACATTATTGTTACTCTTGCTACCGTCGGGATAAATCTGACCCCTTCCCCTGTTCCCGCCTACATATATGGGATATTTTAAGAAGTGAACATCTTTCTTAGTAGCGGGGTCTGGAGAAAGAATAGGAAAGGTTACTTCGCTATATTTCTGACCAGAAACAGGACCTATCACAAGAATATTTTTTTTAGTAGGGCGATAGTTCTGAAAAGACAGATTGCCTATCTTTTCTTTAATCTCGGGCGAAATACGATCGGGGGGGGCTAATTCAAACCCCTCAGGTAAAATAAGAACAGCCCCTACATTCAAAGCTCCCTTTTTACCATTAGCAAGAACTTGTTTCAGTTGCATATCATAAGGAATTCGAACAACTGCTTCAAATACAGTATCGGGAAGTACCGCTTGTGGAACCTCGATATCCACGGGTTTATTAGCTAAATGGCAATTGGCACATACAATACGGCCAGTCGCTTCTCGTGGATTTTCATAACCCTGCTGTGCAAAAATAGGATATGCATTTGAACTGGGTGTCCTAGTGATTATATATATCATGAGCGATATGGAAATGGATCGAGTAATCTCTTCCTTTATCCAAGAAAAAAGAGTCTTTATAGTTTGCATGGTCCAATGATTGGTATCGAAAATTTATACAATAAAATTAGGTAGGTCCCTAGTCTAGTCTAGTTCCCTATCTATGATTCTGCTATTTACTAAAAAAATATTAATGGAATATAGGAAGAATTCCTTGTAGGAGTCAAAAGAATAAGTACAATTTTGAATGTTTTGCTTATGTTACAAAGTAACAACCATTATAATTTGATAAGTGAATCATTTTTCAGTCATTCATTGAATGATAAATCACTACAAGTGAGGGAGATACACGATTTAAATAACGGAAGATCAAATATTTTAAAATTGTATCTAGAATGACCGGAAAAGTGGAAACAAGACCGGATATAATTTGATCGTTATGAGCAAATCCAAAATCTTTGTATAAAGAACCAATCATTAGTTCCCAACCGTGGGGCGAATGGAATCCTATACATAAATCAGTTAATAAAAGAATTGAAAAAGCTTTTATTGTGTCGCTTAAGTTATATAGGAATTCTTGAACCCAAGAGTTAAGAATAACAAGTTTTTCATTACCTAAAATAGAATAACTACTTAGAATAACGAAAGAGATTATATTGGTCGAGAAGTTCAAAATCGTATGGATACAATCCCCATTGTGTATCTTGATCAATTGGATCGTTTCTTTGTAGATTCCGATACGAAGCTTTTCTAGATGTGTTTCCGGGTATTCCTTTATCATTTCGTCCAAGAGGAAGAGTTCCTCTAATTCTATGCATTTTTTTAGAATACTCTTTTCTTGAATGATATTCAAGAAAATTTCGGATTCCATAGTATCCCACCAATTAGTAACCCAAGATTCCAGACTTTTAGTAAATGAGAGAGAGATCCACCAGGGCAAAAATACTATAGATGCAAGATATAGAAGGGGAATGAATGCTTTCTTTTTTGCCATTTTTGCGTCTTTGAATTTTTAATGAACTCACTCCATTCGTCGACTCCATACGATACTAACTAATATTCATATCAAGGATAAGTTCTATTACAAGTCATCGAGCCCATGAATCTATTCCCTGTTTTTTTCTGTATGATTCAGTGGTTAGTACTTGAATTTAGAAATAATACAGAAATGGAATGGAATAAGAAAGAGTCCACTTCAAATTCGTACTTCAAATGCGAATAAAGATATTGTTTCCAAATATATCATTTGCTAAAATTCGAAAAAAGTGCCTCCTTTCTAAATGCACAAAGGCGCCCATGAATATTATTCGGATTTTGAAAGAAAAGAATTCTCTTTCTATCAAAATATAAAATTTAAAAAAAAAAAAAAAGAAAGCATTCATTCTTTTCAGTTCATTTTTCAAAATACTTCAATTGGTACACGCAAGAAATAAGCCAATTCAGCGGCTTTTTGCTCAATTTCTCGTGGAGTCAAATTCTCATCAGTACGAGTCAGGGGAATAGCCCCATAACCTCTGATTTCCATATAAAGGACACGACGAGCATAAATACCCTCTTTAACTTCTATTCTGATGGACTGGATGTCTTTCATAAGGAATTGGAGTAAGATGCGACGATTTTTTCCAGGAAATCCCCAACGAAAAATACACACTATTCCTTCTTTTCTATCGAATCGATCATAACCACTACCTACATTCCATGAAATTGTGCACCACAAATAAGAGCTAATAAAGAGACCCGCAATCCCGTAGAAAGACATCACGATCCCCTGTGGAAAAAAAATGATTTGTGGAGACGGAAAGAAAGATATAAAATTCCTACCAAGATAACTGGAAATTCCAACTAATAAAAACCCTAATGAACCTAAAAAAAGGATAAAGGCCCAGCAGAAATTACTTGTTTTTCGAGACCCCGCTATAAGTTCTATCCATATATGTTCTGATCGCCAATTCATACTAGATCTAGTTGCATTTTATTGAAATTGAGAGAATAACCCAATTTTACTTTTTTTTGTGTTTCCGAAGTAACTCTCATCAACTAGTACTATTCCGATGTGAACTTTTATTTTAGGAGTAATTCATCGAATTGCTTAGATCTAAAATAATAAGATCCACTTCGTATGATTCCCTATAGATATCTACATATGGATACATTTACTTTACATTTCAGACATTCGCCCCAATCTCGATTTTATTTTTCAAATAGCTATAATTCATTTATGTATATATCATGTTTACGCATGCATAATAGCTTATGTTCAGGGGAAACTGCATCGCATATTTTATTCTAAGAAATCAATATCTGTGTTATGGTCTAAGTCTTAAAAAAAATGGATAAGATTTGGCCCTATCATATCTATATCTAAAAAATCTTGTTTTTTTGAACATAAAGAAATAAAGAAGCCATCGCAATTGCCGGAAATACTAGGCCCACTAAAGGCACCAAAATAGAGGGTAAGTTATTGAAAGTTGTCATAAAATAGATACCTGGATTTAATACTTGTACCTGTTATTGTTATATTGTTATTTATATTGTTATAAAGGTATCGTATAATCATTATAATTCATATATAATTATACTAAGTATAGCTAAGTGAGTACATAATTGAGTATATGTAAGCACATAATATTAATATATAAATAAAATAATATATAAATAAAATATATGTAAGTACATAATATTAATATATAAATAAAATAAAAAAATATAAATAAAATAAAAAATATAACAATTTCTAAAATTTATAAATATTATAAATATAATAATTTATAAATATTATAATATAATAATTTATAAATATATATAATATAAATTTATAAAATAAATATATATAAATATATAATATATATATAAATTATATATAAATATAATAAATAAAATAAATAAAAAAAAAATAAATATAATATAATAAGAAATAAATATAATAAGAAATAAATATAATAAGAAAATAAGTGCAAAGAATGTAGAACTAACGAAATAGAATTTTTCATCTTTCTACATGAAATATTCTTTCTACATGAAATATATAGATATGTATGTGTATGATAATCTCCTTTTTTAATTATTTTTTATTATCTTGTTTTTGTGTAATAATTTGAATTTAATAAACGTGAATAAAATAAAGAAAGAGTTTCTTACAAATTTCCGAAAAATTTGTTAGAATCCGATCCGGGAATAGGGATTCTTAGTAAAACTAGACATTCTCAAAAAATATAGAATCTTGCATCTTTCTATACTTTTATATTTTCTATATGTAAATTATATACACATTATATACACATAAGAAGGGAACGTGAAATTCTCGTTTTATTCCCCTTGACTAATTTGAATTTCGCGGAAAAAAGAATTTATTCTTTTTTTTTTACAATACAATTTAATCTTATGTTACCAAATGTTATCAAAGTAAAAATAAAATCCGAAGAATGGATTTTTACTTTGATTTCTATAAACTAAATAACTACTTGTTCTACACACAAAAAAAATAATTTCTATGTTTTTTTTATTATATATTTTATATTTGATTTTATATATTTTATATTTTATTATATATATATATAATATATTTTTATAATATATATTTCTATTTTGATTATTATTATATATATTTTTGATTATTATTATATATATTATATATTATATATTTTATTTTTATTAAATTTATTATTTTTATTAAATTTAAATTAAATATTAAATTTAAATTTTAAATTAAGGCTCTACTTGATTGAATTTTGATTCAGAGGAAAGAACGCATGAAGCTGAAATAACTCACTCAGAACGCCTTTTAAAAGATTACGTGGTACGATTGGATCGAATAAGCCCTTATGGAATAAATATTCAGCCGCTTGTGAGCCCTCAGGTACTGTTTTATTTAATGTTTGTTCAATTACTCTTTTACCCGCAAAGGCAATGTAGGCATTGGGTTCAGCAATAATGATATCCCCCAACATACCAAAACTAGCTGTCACCCCACCAGTAGTAGGAGATGTAAGGATTGATACATAGAATAACTTTTTATTTGATTGATAATCATATAAAGCGGAAGATATTTTAGCCATTTGCATCAAGCTCAAACTTCCTTCTTGCATGCGTGCTCCTCCAGAAGCACACACTAAAATAAGAGGTAAAAATTGATTGGTAGCATATTCGATCAAACGGGTAATTTTTTCGCCAACTACCGATCCCATACTACCACCCATAAACTGAAAATCCATAATCCCAATTGCTATGGGAATACCGTTTAGTTGACCTGTGCCCGTTTGAACAGCCTCAGTTAATCCTGTCTTTCTTTGATAAGAATCAATACGATCTTTGTAAGGTTCCTCTTCTAAATTAAATTCAATGGGATCCAGAGAGACCATGTCTTCATCCATCGGAGCCCAAGTACCTGGATCAATCGAAAGTTCGATTCTATCTGAACTATTCATTTTCAAATGATGTCCACAGTGTTCGCAAATATTCATTTTTGATTTAAAAAATTTCTTATAATTTAATCCATAACAATTTTCGCATTGAACCCACAAATGCTTGTATTTTGGAGTCACATCTAGATCATTAGAACTTTCTGTTTCTGTTATAGTTAAATCACTATCATCCGGGCTCGGTTTTATACTTGAACTCTGGGTTTCACTACTAGTTCTGCTTTCATCAAAAATGTAACTATAAATGTAACTGTCACTATAATTGACAATACCACTTAAAATGTAACTATCAATACAAATTTGAGAACGAAAATAACTGTCAATACAACTATTAATGTGGTTATTCCAACTATATTTAGTATCATATATGTAAGGATCATCGTGAAGATCGTTACTATTAGATACATTATTCAGATAACTAAAATTCTGATAATTAGAAAAAGAACTTTCTAGTTCACTTAGAAACGAATGATCATTGTCAATCTCAAAAATTTTATTTTCAATATCCAAATATATGAAATAACTATCCCTATCATTATCCCTAACTAAAAAAGTCTCATCAGAGAGGAAACTCTGAATGTCTACGCCGACTAAATGATCAACATTACTGTAACTAGAATTGTCACTATCGCTCCGACTAAGAGTGTTTTTATCTATATCATTTAGAATCGGGTCTTCACTTACACCGGTATTTTCAATAGGACCAAGACTATCCATTGATTTACTTAGCCTACACCCGTATTCTAACTCGTCTTTGGCCAACATTGAATTGAACCGCCCTTTTTCCATAAAGCCTTTTTGCCCATATTTACATGAAAATACAATAGATGAATAGTCATTCGATAAAAAATCATTTGAATATTTTATTTACTATCAGAATATGCATATAAATCCAATTACTAGGATTATATTAACAAAAAACAAGTAGGTTTTGAAAAAAAATGATTATCTTTTGTGAGAATCAGGAGTATCACTTAATATGATGGAATCCTTTTTTTTAATTATTTCAATTCTTTTGCAATTTTAAATATAGCTCCCCCCGTGTTTGTTGTATAAAATTCACATCGAAAAAAGAAATAATTGGTCTATCCTATGAATATAAAGAACTTTTTTCGTAAAATCTCGTCTACTAATAAGTTTCTAGTCCAACACAGACCGAAAAGG